AATTACTATAATTCGTCCTCGTCTGCGGATCAGTCGACATTTTTCACAAATTGGACGAACAGAAGCCCTTATTTTCATATTTGTTATTCCTTAGTTTTTTTTTTTGAATCTATTTCGTGGAAGAAAATAAGTTTCTTGATATTTTGAACTTCGAGTTGTCTTCGTGTGGAAAGGGATGTTGAAGTTGACAAACTGCTTAATCATTTGAATCCTTGTTGCGTAGTCGATAAATTATACGACCTCTTGTTGAATCATAACGGCTTACTTCAATCTTAACTCTATCTCCCGGTAGGATTCGTATAGAACTACGTCGTATCCTTCCTGAAACATAACCCAGAATCAGATCTTGATTATCTAAACGAACCCAGAACATACCATTCGGCAGTGATTCAGTAATCAAACCTTCATGAATCCATTTTTGTTCTTTCATTCCAGGCAAAACCCCCTTAAAGTATCAACTAATAGAGGAGTGATATTAGACAAGCTGTTTTTTCTCTTTTTCTGTTCAAAAATAGGAAATTTTAGATCCAAGTCAGATATTCTAGGGATTACCATATATAACATAGAATTTCTCCGCCAATTCCTTCTAGTCGAGCCTCCCGATCCGTGATTATACCTCGCGAGGTCGAAAGAATTGCAATTCCCATTCCACCTAAAATTCTAGGAATTCGTTGAGAGTTAGAATAAATTCGTAGACCAGGTCGACTGACCCTTTTTAAATAGAAAGTGTTTCTATAAGGCCCCTTCTTATTTCTTCTATGTCGTAGAGTTAAAACCAAAAAATATTTGTTTCCTTCTTGATGTTTTCGCGCATTTTCGATAAAGCCTTCTCGTAAAAGTATTTTAACAATGTTTTCTGTAATGTTAGTAGATACTATTCGAAGCGTTCCTTTTCTATTCATGTCAGCATTTCGTATAGAAGTTATTATATCAGCAATAGTGTCCCTACCCATGATGAAATAAAATCTGTGGTGCCCCCACAATTTGATATAATCAACGTGTCTTTTTATTTTATTAGTTTATTTATTAAAAATAGAAAAATTTAAAATAAATCAAAAAATAAAAAATTTAAAGTATATGCGTGATACACAATCTACTAATTCAGTTAAATACTCTAGGTCTCGTCTTATAATACCTCAGGAGCTAATGAAACTATTTTACTAAATTTTTGTCTCAATTCTCGGGCAATCGCACCAAAAATGCGAGTTCCTTTTGGATTTCCTTCTTGATCAATGATAACTGCAGCATTGTCATCATATCGTATTATCATACCGTTGTCGCGTTTTAGTTCTTTACAGGTACGTACAATTACAGCTCGGATCACTTCTGATCTTTCTAAAGGCATGTTGGGTATTGCTTCTTTGATCACAGCAACAATAACGTCACCAATACGAGCATATTGACGATTGCTAGCTCCTATGACTCGAATGCACATTAATTCTTTAGCCCCGCTGTTGTCTGCTACATTCAAATGGGTCTGAGGTTGAATCATATTTTGTTTTTATCTGTTTTTTCAATGCAAAAATAAATAAAAGGGTGAAAAATAAAAAGAAATACTGTTTTCCAAAAAAAATTTCAGTTGTTGTTATCGAAAAGATCCAGTTCCTTTAGTTCTCCTCTCCATTCTATTCTTATCCTGAAATAATGAATTGAGTTCGTATAGGCATTTTCGATGCCGCTATTGCGATAGCTCTTCGGGCTATATTTTCTGCTACTCCGCTTATTTCATAAAGTATTCGACCCGGTTTGACAACAGCTACCCAATATTCAGGAGATCCTTTCCCTGAACCCATACGGGTTTCTGCCGGTCTTACTGTAACTGGTTTGTCAGGAAATATACGTACCCATATTTTTCCACCACGACGCGCATTTCGTGTCATTGCTCGCCGCCCCGCTTCTATTTGTCTTGACGTGATCCAAGCAGGTTCAAGTGCCTGAAGAGCATACCTTCCAAAACAAATACAATTACCTCGATAAGATATTCCCTTCATTCTTCCTCTGTGTTGTTTACGGAATCTAGTTCTTTTGGGGTTATAGTAGATGGTTCTTTTGTAATTCCATCTCTACTACAGAACCGGACGTGATAATTTCTTCTCATCCGGCTCCTCGCGAATCAAAAAATGTAAATTTTATTCCAAAAAAAATATTTTTTTTTATATATACGTAATAATATACTGAATCTAGTTTACTAGATATTTTTGATTTGGGTATATAACTTTAAATATTAATTTTCTTCCTTTTTGTTTGTTTTGTATATTTTTGTTTTTTTGTATATATATTATTTATTTTTATTTTATAAGAATTTATTTATCTGAATTACTAAAATACAAAGAATTCAATAAAAATAAAAAATTTTCGCGGGCGAATATTTCCTTTTTCAATATCTATTTCAACGGTAGGATTAGTTTATCCTTTTTCATAAGATATGAATTGATCTCGGGTTTGCTCCGCCATCCTTCCCAATGAATCATCAGGATTCATTTTCAATTGAATCTTATGT